TTTTAGGTCTATACTCACCTCGATGGTTATGTGCATGATATCCCTTGAAGCATATATGCAATAGATAAGCTCCTGTAACCATGCTATATTCGCTTGCGCTTGTCTGAACATAATTTCTTTCTCAAAGAAATGGAATGTATAATTCCACAAAAAGTCTTTTTTCACGAGGTATAACTAACTATTCCTATATTATCTTTTACAGAATCGACCATGGATCAATTCCCCTTTTCTTACATTTTGAAGTCTTGAATGCACCCATAATTCTGAGCTTCATGTTCCTCCTCCCAAGATACATGTCAGAGCCGGGGGCATCCCAATCAAATTAAATGGGATGACAGTTTCTCAGTCTAAATCTGTCAAATGAAAATTTTGATCAAATCACACATCGCAATATACTAGGCCCTCTAATTCCCTAAGGGGCTTATCTAAGATATTCGCAATATAACTAGGAAGACGTTTCAAATACCACACATGAGTCACTGGACATGTCAGTTTGATGTATCCCATTTGATACCTTCGTATCCGAGAATCAACAAATTCCACTCCGCATTCTTCACAAAATTTCGGGTCTTCTTTTTCGGTCCCAATCCCTCGGTAATTTCCACAAGCACAAATCCCACTTTTTATGGGTCCGAAAATCCTTTCACAAAACAATCCATCTTTCTCCGGTTTATTAGTTTTATAATGAAAAGTATAGGGTTTTGTCACTTCTCCGACTATCTCTCCATTGGGTAAAATTTTTTTTGCCCAAGCCATGATTTGTTGAGGAGAAACTGGTCCAATTCGAAGTTGTTGATGTTTATACTGGTCGATCATAGAATAAAAATTATGATTCATTGATATCAAGCTTCTTTCCTGTCCATCTGAAAGTTCTTTTCAGATACAAGGAAATGATTCAGTTCCAGGGACAAAGATCGTAGTTCTCGAACGAGCAATCGAAAAGATTCTGGAGCACCCTCTGGATTAGGTACTGTTGCTCCAATAATCGTAGCACCAAGTACTTCTTGACGAGCTCTAATATGATCAGATTTATAAGTAAGCATCTCTTGTAAAATATGAGCAACACCAAATCCCTCTAGAGCCCAAACTTCCATTTCTCCTACTCTTTGTCCCCCTTGTTTGGCCCTCCCTCTAAGGGGTTGTTGTGTAACAAGTGCGTAATGCCCACTGGAACGTCCATGGATTTTATCATCAACTTGATGAATCAATTTTAGGATATAGGACTTTCCTATTAGAACAGGTTGTTCAAAAAGATCTCCCGTTCTTCCATCAAATATTCTGCTTTTTCCCGGATATTCGGGTTCAAATACCCATGGATTTTTTGTTTTTTTACTGGCTTCATATAATTCAGAAAACACTAGTTTTCTTGAGGCCTCTTGCTCATATCTCTCATCAAAAGGTCCTATTCTATAATGTTTCTTTAACAGATCCCCCGCTAACCCGAGCGAACATTCAAATATCTGTCCCACATTCATTCGTGAGGGGACTCCTAATGGGTTGAATACCATATCAACGGGCATTCCATCTTGCAAATAGGGCATATCTTGTCTAGACAAAATCTTAGAAATTATACCCTTATTCCCATGCCTTCCAGCTACTTTATCACCTACTTTGATTTCACGTTTCTGTGAAATATATACACGAATCTTTTCTGGATTAGAATTGGAAACTCCCTTTCTATGGATCCATCTCACATCAATAACTCGACCCCTTCCTCCTATAGGTAGTCTTAGAGAAGTTTCTTTTGAAGTGGATACCTGAATACCAAGTATAGCTCGTAATAATCTATCCTCCGGGGCATATGACGATTCGCTCGCTGTCTGAGGTGTTAATTTACCTACTAAGATATCACCTGTTTCTATCCAAGATCCCAGCATCACAATTCCATTTCTGTCTAAATTTCGGAGTAAACGAGCCTCTAAATGCGGGATATCCTTAGTGATTCTTTCAGGACCTTGGCTTGTTACATGAGTCTGAATTTCATATTTCCGGATATGAAAAGAAGTGTAAATATCTTCATAGACCAGACGTTCGCTAATTAGTACTGCATCTTCAAAATTGTAACCTTCCCATGGCATATAAGCTACTAATACATTTTTTCCTAAAGAGAGTTCCCCACCAGCTGTGGCCGCACCGTCCGCTAAAATTTGTCCCTTTTTAATGTATTTACCCCACTGAACCTGAGTTTTTTGATGCATACAAGTATTTTTGTTGGAACGTTGATACATAACTAACGGAATGCTTATAGTCTCCCCATTACTTGAGAAAATGATCTTTTGAGTATCAGTATAAATGATTTTTCCCTTGCGTTCGGCTATAGCTGAAATCCCCGAATCTAGAGCCGTTTGTCCTTCCAACCCAGTTCCAACAATGCACTTCTCGGACCGAGAAAGGGGAACTGCTTGGCGCTGCATATTAGAACTCATTAAAGCTCGATTCGCATCATTATGCTCAATAAAAGGAATGAGGGAAGCTCCAATAGAGAAATATTGGAAAGGAAAAATGCTTCTAAGACTAATCTCTTCCCATGCAATAGTCAGGAATTCTTGACGATATCGAGCTGGAACAACCTGTTGTTCTTGAATATCCTGATTCAAGGCCAAAGAATTTCCTGCTCCTACCATATAATATTCATCTCTATTTGGTGATAAATAAACCATCTGTGCATTTTTTGATCTATCAGATAATTCATAAAAAGGACTTTCTATAGATCCCCAATAACCAACCTTCACATGAATAGCTAATGATCCAATAAGTCCAACATTGATTCCTTCAGACGTGTCAATTGGACAAATACGTCCATAGTGACTCGGGTGGATATCTCGTATCCGAAAACTAGCAGTTCGCCCCGTCAATCCTCCAGGACCCAAATAACTCCATTTTCGCCCATGAACGATTTGTGTCAACGGATTGGTTCGATCCAAAACTTGAGATAAAGGGTGTAGGCCAAAAAACGATTCATAAGTAGTTGTTAACGAAGTTGAAGTTACCAAATTTTGAGGAGTCGGTATCAATTTATGCCTGATTGCTCCACATATAGTTCCTCGAACCGTATTTTCTAAACGAACAAGAGCCAATCCGAATTGATCCTGTAATAGATCTGCTACAGAACGAATACGTTTATTTTTCAAGTGATTCATATCGTCAAGTGTACCCATTCCCAATTTCATTCCAATCAAATGATCCACAGCAGCCAATAGATCTCGTGGTAACAAGAATGTATTGTTTTGGGGTATATCAAGATTAAGTCTCCGGTTTATATTTCGTCGACCAATCTTTCCTAATTCACATCTTTGTTGAAAAAATTTCTTTTGTAATTCCTTGCATAAGGACTCAGAAAATACCGGATCCCCCCCTACACAAGCAAATTGTTGATAAAACTCCAAAATAGCATTTTCTTTTGACCCAATCTTTTTTTTCTCTTTATCATTCGGGAAAGACAAGAAAATTTCAGGGTAACAAACATTATCTAGAATTTCTCTTATATTCAAACCCATAGCTGATGATAGAACTAGAATAGATATTTTTTGTTTTCTACTTACACGGGCCCATATCCTTGCTTTTCTATCAATTTCTAATTCCGACCTTCCCCCCCAATCCGATATTATAGTACAGGTATACACAGAAATTCCGTTATGTTCCAATTCTGAACGGTAGTAAATACCGGGACTTTGCAATATTTGGTTGATCACAATTCGGTATATTCCATTTATTATAGAGGTTCCAAAAGAATTCATTATAGGGATGTTTCCAATAAAAACGGTTTGTTCTTGCATATTTCTACCGGTTTTCCAAATTAAGACCGCGGGGACATATAATTCAGAAGAATATGTGAGTGATTCATACACAGCATCTCTTTCTTTTATCAAAGGCTCTACCAATTGATATGTTTCCACAAATAATTGAAATTCAATTTCTTGATCTCTATCTTCAATTTTTTGAAACTTATGAAATTCTTCCGTCAAGCCCTGATTAATGAACCTACAAAATCCCTCAAATTGTATCTGACTAAATCCAGGTATTGTGGACATTCCCTCATTTCCATTCTGGAGCATCTTAATCTGAAATTTCCTATTTATTAAAAAAATCCCATTATTGACTTGGCTCACTATTTCATCGAACCCTACCAATTGATCTAGCAATGATGGAATGGATATTCTGTTTACTGAATCACATAAAATTTTAGTCAACTCCATCCATATATAATCCATATATATCATACGTATGAACGGAAGCAAGACAGAGAAATGGAGGGCATTTTTGATGCAAGTTCAAATTTGAGCTTGAGCCAGGTACAAATAAAAATAAATGGAAATTGATAAAGCATTCCTGGGAAAGATTCTGTCACTTAGGCTGATGGAGTCTTTTATCGGATATAAAAATTGATCCAATTTATACCTAATTCTTTTATTATGATATTATGATAAAGGGTGCAAAAAAATAAAAAATCAATGAATTAAAGATTCAATCTGCTCTCTATGAATGAGATAAAAACAGAAGAATTAGGAACAGCATAGAGTTTCCCCTTTTTTAGCACACGCAATTATACGATCAAAAAAGAATTCGCAAATCTTTTTTTGATCGTATAATTTATAAAATACAATGGAATTGCGTACGTATCACGTATATAGTCATAGGAGTAATCTTTAGGAAGTATATGCCAATATAGCTATCTAGCTATCCGTATATCACATCTTTTATCATAATTGAACTTGGTGCAACATAGGTTAGGTCGCACTCTATCATAATGTCTATCTTCTATTCATATTAAAGTACGAGGTCCTATATAGGGATATGTGCATAAGAAAGAGACCTGGATTCGGTATCCACATATAAAAATTTCTGTTCTGGGGTTTACATATAACCATATATTTTCTTATAATTAGAATTGATAATGATTAGTCGTAAATAGATTGGATTTTGCATCCATTAGCTATTAAGGTAATACAATTAAGGTAATACAAATGAATATACAAAATTAAGAGCTGTTCGCTAATTCAAAGTAAGTCAGAGTAATAGAGTAAAAGAGTAAAGTAATAAGTAAATAGTTAATGAAGTCAAGAATGAATTATTCTAAATTGCCCTACATTTTACAGTCTGTGACCGGGGCCGGGAATCTTTTCACTTTTCTATAGATCTATCGAATCTATAGAAAAGTGAAAAGAGAAGGTCAGTTTTTAAGCGACGCGTGTTTCGAGATAAAATCAATCGAAGAAAAGGATAGGATAGAAAAAGAATCCAATAAAATAAAAAAGAGGAATTCCTTTTTGGAAAAGGATAAGTACAATGGGATTCAAGATCCAAAAAGAAAAGAAAGTAAAAAATTCAAATCAAAACAAAATGAGGAAAGGAATAGAAATAAATTAAAATGAAAAAATTAATAAAATTAAATTAAATAAATGAATAGAAAATAGAAGAAAATATATAAAAATAGAAAATATAAATAATATTAATATTATAAATAATATTAATATAAGTAATATAATATTATATAAATATATAAAATATATAAATAATTTTTTATAATTTCTTTATCCATTTTGGATGGAATTTGGCGGCATGGCCAAGTGGTAAGGCGGGGGACTGCAAATCCTTTATCCCCAGTTCGAATCTGGGTGTCGCCTGATCAACAAAAAAATACTTGGAATTTCTTAATCCTGTTGATCGAACTTGACAAATTCTTGCCCCGCAAAAGCATAGGCAAGGGCTAGGTCTGTTGATACTTGATTTTGACTTGATTTTGAGAACTCGTAGGGTCTATAAAAGTCTTGTCATCTTTTTTCTCAAAATCTGGGCTCTGAGTGTGGCTCAAAAAGGTACCAAGAAATCTGAAGCAACCCAATCTTATTAATGATTGATTTGGGCTATTCTGAATTGAATAAAATAAAAGAAATAGTGAGAATTCATTATGGGTATCAGAACTATGAAAGTAAGAAGTCGGAAATTTTGGTATCCAAAGTTTTCTAAGAGACATTCCTTTTTGGCTACTAAGGTTAAAGAAAGGATTCTAAAAAAGACTATAAAGACCCCTAATTATTTTATACTAGGACTTTCTTAATATTGAGGTAGTGTCTACTAACTCTGTTTGCGATGAAATTAGATTGGATAGGCTGATGGTAAATTCATTGAATAATTGTGACAAAGAACTGAAGATACTTTGTATTCAGACTCACTAGAGGCTCTGAGTGCTGCTCATAAATTTAATCAGAATGGTTGAATGGTTCTTCTTTCTATTTAGAATTTATATATTTCTATATATATATATATATATTCTTTTTATATTTATATATTAATATATTATTATTATATATATCTTATATTTATTATATTTATATTATATTTATTTATATTATATTCTTTATATTCTTTTTTATTTTAATAGAAAATAGAATTCTATTGAATAAGAATTCTAGTAAGAATTCTAGGAACTTTTTATGAGTGGATTCATGAAATTGTTTTCTAAATAGCCGTAAGTAAGAATCCTATTTTTCTTTCTATTTCATTTAGATTGAGTATAGATAAGATTTCATTTAGATTGAGTATAAATAAAAGATCCTTCTATGTTATCTATGTTATACTATTTAATTCGTGACGATAAATTGATTTGATATTGTTATTCAGAATATTGTTAGTATCATCAAGATGCAATTCATACCTTTGAATTGATAGGAGTCCGCTTTATCGTCTCTATGGGATTAGATCCCGAATTATTGTGAAAGAAGAAGACAAAGAGATTATGGAAGTCAATATTCTTGCGTTTATTGCTACTGCACTGTTCATTTTAGTTCCTACTGCCTTTTTACTTATCATATACGTAAAAACAGTCAGCCAAAATGATTAATTTGAATGAAACTTGAATTATTCATTTTTATCAATGATTGAAGAAATGAAAGGGTTTCAAACTCTATTTAAGTCTTAAATGAAATGTGGAATCAGAAGTATCTGAGATAGTGTGGTAGAAAGAGCTATATATAGCTCTTTCTACCACACTATACAATTGATTATTGTAGAATATTTCATATTCATTCATATTCTTAGTACATAAAACATAAAGTTTTATTGTATACAGAAAAAGAAACTTTCTATTATATAGGTCAATTGACAATAGATATCTATATATAAGTAATAATATATAATTATATAATATAGATTAGACGTATATCAAAATAAAATAACACTCAAATTTTCTATTTTTTCTCTACAGCCATTTGTATACATTTTGATCAATCCAAAAGAATTGCAAGCCTAACTGCTTGAATTCCTGATTCTTTATATCTCTTCTTATACTTATGGATCCGGGGACCCATCGAAAGAATTCATGTAGGAAGAATAGTACAGGCATATACTATATACCATATAAATACCACATAATATACATATCATATATTAGATAATTCTAGAAATATAAGAATATTAGATATTAGATAATATCTAATAAGAAATGATAAGAAAAGAAAACTATTTAATTGTTTAATAGAGGATTATTTAGAAATATAAGAA